TCAAAAAGGGGGGGTTCCTCCTTTTATCGTTGTATGTGAAAGACATGTATTCTTCAAAATGGATCGTTCTTTTTAGTTATTATCTATACTTAACTTATTTCGTGTATGTGGATAATTTATTTAATATACTCTTTTTAATATACATTGTTTTTTTACTTTAACATATAAATATATATAATACAAATATATTTATATATACATATATATGTGATATATATATCACATATACGTATGCGCACACATCACACATCACATATATAAATGAAATGAGGGAAAAAAATAAGAATAATTAAGAATCCCAATATTTGACTTTTTTTCAGATATTTTTTTGTTGATTTCTTTTATTATTTATCCTTTATAAAAGGATAAAAAAGATAGGAATTGGTGAATCGAGAACAATTTGTAATTATAAGAAAAAAGAGGTTCTTTTCTTATGGAACATACATATCAATATGCGTGGATAATACCTTTTCTTCCACTTCCAGTTACTATGCCAATAGGATTTGGACTTCTACTTATTCCGACAGCAACAAAAAATATTCGTCGCATGTGGGCTTTTCCTAGTGTTTTACTCTTAAGTATAGCTATGGTGTTTTCAGCCAATCTGTCTATTCAACAAATAAATGGAAGTTTTATCTATCAATATCTGTGGTCTTGGACCATCAATAATGATTTTTCCTTAGAGTTTGGATACTTGGTCGATCCACTTACTTCTATTATGTCAATACTAATTACTACTGTTGGAATCATGGTTCTTATTTATAGTGACAAGTATATGTATCACGATCAAGGATATTTGAGATTTTTTGCTTATATGAGTTTTTTTAATACTTCTATGCTGGGATTAGTTACTAGTTCAAATTTGATACAAATTTATATTTTTTGGGAACTCGTGGGGATGTGTTCTTATTTATTAATAGGTTTTTGGTTCACACGACCAATTGCAGCAAGTGCTTGTCAAAAAGCTTTTGTAACTAATCGTGTAGGGGATTTTGGTTTATTGTTAGGAATCTTAGGTTTTTATTGGATAACAGGGAGTTTAGAATTTCGGTATTTGCTTGAAATAACTAATAACTTAATCCAGAATAATGGGGTCAATTCTTTATTTGCTACCTTGTGTGCTTCTTTATTATTCGTCGGTGCAGTTGCTAAATCCGCACAATTCCCCCTTCACGTATGGTTACCTGATGCTATGGAAGGACCCACTCCTATTTCGGCTCTTATACACGCTGCTACTATGGTAGCAGCAGGAATTTTTCTTGTAGCTCGGCTTCTTCCTCTTTTCATAGTCATACCTTATATAATGAATTTCATTTCTTTAATAGGTGTAATAACACTATTATTAGGGGCTACTTTGGCCCTTGCTCAAAGAGACATTAAAAAAAGCTTAGCCTATTCTACAATGTCTCAATTGGGTTATATTATGTTAGCTCTAGGTATAGGTTCTTATCGAGCTGCTTTATTCCATTTGATCACTCATGCCTATTCAAAAGCTTTATTGTTTTTGGGATCCGGATCTATTATTCATTCAATGGAACCTATTGTTGGATATTCACCAGATAAAAGTCAGAATATGGTTCTTATGGGTGGTTTAACAAGATATGTTCCAATTACAAGAACTACTTTTTTATTGGGTACACTTTCTCTTTGTG